TTATCAGAGTCAAGAATGTTTTCAAGAATTACCCACGGTATATCCAATATATCCTCAATTTTGGATACCAAGTTTGGGAATATCAAGCAGGAATAAATGTTGGAAAGGATTTCTAAGTTCGAACCCCATCGTATCCAATGTCATTAGCAGAAATCTTTTATAAATTTTGTATTGGTAATAATAATTACGATCTTGAATATCTCCTTCGAAAATGATTAAAGAAATAAGATTGCTTTCTTCTATTATCTTCATGTTACGTTTACGAATTTATTTCTTTTTCCTTCGAAAACGAAAAAGACTCCATTTTCCTTCTTTCCGGATGGGAAAGATTTATCAGAACATGGATTTGATTCACACTCCATGTTTGTGAGATATTGACACAAGTTTTTTACTTTTGAATCCGATCAATTCATAGTCATAGATTTCCAAAAAATCATAGATTTCCAAAAAAGATCTCCCAGGTCCGTCTTCCATCTGAAAAGGTACTTGATCGAGGAACTAGCTCTATAGAATTCTGGATCGATTTGAATTTTCTTTTTGAAATGAAAGAACTATAATCTACTTTAATTGGATCCAATTGAATTGGATGAAATGGAATTGGACAAATGAAAAATTTAGAGAATTCTCGATGGGATTTCATTCGATAAAGAGTTCTTGGAAAAATGAAAGATATATAGAATTTCATGTAGATTTTTTGATAGAATTTATCTATTTTATACATGAAAGATTTATACAATGTGTCACCACTTTCCTGATCCTGAGGTATCTTTATGTAAGATACCCTTGCATAAATAGTCAAAAAAAAGGTTTTTTTTGACCATTGAGGAATTTTTGATATGTAAGATCCTCATTATTAATAGGAAGAAACTCCGTCAAATAGATATTTTGTCTTTCTCCTATATGGGTATTTCGATTATGGACACGAATCGCTACTACAACAAATACGACACCAGTTAAAAAAAATACGACATCTGTTAACAAATTTTTGACGACACCGTGGAGATCGTTTCTACAATTTCTTATGCGAGTTTTTTTCATATGTTATTGAGTGAAAAATAAGATAATAATAAAGTAAAGTTCTTTGTAGAACTTGTGAAAATCCTTTTTTTGAATTGATTTTATTAATGGATTTTCTCTCCTATTAATGGATTTTCCTTGTCCTATTAACTTAACGAATTAGCTATTTTCGAAAAAAAAGTTCATATTGAAATTTTACTTCGTGCTCCGAATGAATGATGGTTTACTCAATACAATATCTCTTCGGCGAAACAGAAGATATCTCGATCGGGGAAGAGAAGGGGTAAATCCCATATGACCCAATATATTTGACAAGTCGCACTATATGTCAAGCCAAGCTTTTCGGTTCGGTTCTAGGACGTTGAAAAGATACTTTTGGTATTCCTAATATTCCAAAAATTGAACCAAAAAATGCATATCCTTTATTCACTTCAATAAGGAAAGGTGAAAATCCATGATTTCTTGTCGATTCAAAAAAACTGTAACGAAGGGATTGATTGATCATTCGAATGATCAAAAAGTATCCATTTATTCTCCAATAATGCAATCTTCCCGTTGCGTATTGGTACTTATCGGGTATAGAATAGATCTGCTTCTCTTTGTTCTTACGAACAGAGTTGTTCCCTTATTTTGATTTTCAATGAGATGAAATCAAAATGAACCCACAGAATCTACTGAAAAAAAGTTTAGGTACACAGTATCAAAAGTTTAGGTACCCATTATAGAGTCTTCTGAATTTTGATAAAATAAAGTGACATAGTTTCTATTTCTCTTTGATAAAGGGATATTTCCATGGGTTTACCTTGGTATCGTGTTCATACTGTCGTATTGAATGATCGCGGTCGATTGCTTTCTTTTTATTCTTTTTATATAATGAAAGCAACTCTAGTTGCTGGTTGGGCCGGTTCGATGGCTTTAGACGAATTAGCTCTCTCTGACCCCGTTCTTGATCCAATGTTGAGATTATGATCAATAATCTTAATATACCTATTATGTTAAGCATCCATGGCTGAATGGTTAAAGCGCCCAACTCATAATTGGCAAATTCGTAGGTTCAATTCCTACTGGATGCACGCTAATGGGAACGTTCAAAAAGTCTATCGGAATTGGCTCTCTATCAATGGGATCTCCTCATCCATACATAACGAATTAATTGGTATAGTATATTCATACCATAACATAGGAAGAGTAAGAACTAGGATTCTGATCGATACTGAAACTCATAGGTAAGAAAATGGATTTATGGATGGAATCAAATATGCAGTAGTTACAGGAAAAAGTCTTCGGGAAGAATCAATCTTTCATTAAATATCAAAATCAAGACGATGTATTTGGGCCATACGCTCATTTACAGACTTATTGTGAAAATTGTGAGACATCCATTTACAAAAAATATGCGCAAAAAACAAATATATTTGTCAACATTGTGCATTTCATTTACCAATGGAGAGTTTCGATCGAATCGAATCTTTGATTGATTCGGGTACTTGGAGTCCTACGGATGAGAAGATGGTTTCTATTGATATGAGATTCTTAGATCCACATAGAAGATTTTGAACAATCTGGAAAATGGGAATGTCGATATTTCTTAGACAATAATGGATTTTTGAGAGGATCAAGAATTTGACTATTTTGACTCTCGTCAAATATAAAGAAGAAATTCTCAGAAAGATACCGAGAGGAAGGAGAAGTAGATAAGCATTTGTTCAACAATGACAAATTGAACTTGAAGACCTTGTATACTTCTAATGTCGAATCAGGATCAACAAAGACAGAAATCAAGGATTGGGTCGAACTCTTCTTGTTAAGGTAATAGCTATGAATAGTCATCTTCTACCCCGAAAGAGGGGCACTTATTATGGGACATACAATGCATTAGAGGCGTATGATCATTCCGCTTGCACCGGGTTATTCTATTCCACCTCTTCTAGAGAAAAGAACTTCAAGAAAAATACTTAATAACATGGCGATCCATTTATACAAAATCTCAAGTACGAGCACACGCAAAGGAGCCGTAGACAGTCAAATGAAATCCAATCCACGAAATAAATTGATCTATGGACGACATCATTGTAGTAAAGGTCGTAATGCCAGAGGAATCATTACCGTAAGGCATAGAGGGGGGGGTCATAAGCGCTTATACCGTCGAATCGATTTTCGACGGAATCAAAAAAGCATATCTGGTAGAATCGTAACCATAGAATACGACCCTAATCGAAATGCATACATTTGTCTTATACACTACGGGGATGGTGAGAAGAGATATATTTTACATCCCAGAGGAGCTAGAATTGGAGATACCATTGCTTCTGGTACAGAAGCTTTTATATCAATGGGAAATGCCCTACCTTTGAGTGCGGTTTGAACTATTGATTTACGTAATTGGAAGTAACCAATTAGGTTTACGACAAAACCTATAAATCGATCACTGATCCAATTGGAGTACCTCTATGGAATAGACCTCAACAGAAAACTGTTGAGTAACGGCAGCAAGTGATTGAGTTCAGTAGTTTCTCATAGAAAATTATTGACTCTCGAGATATGGTAATATGGAGAAAACTGTTTGAAGCACGCACAGAACTGGAAGCGCACCTTCTTTCTTTCAAAGAGAGGAGGGTTATTCACATTTCATTTGATGGTCAGAGGCGAATTGAAAGCTAAGCAGTGGTAATGAAGATCCACCGAAGAGATGTCTCCTACGTTACCCGTAATATGTGGAAGTATCGACGTAATTTGATAGAGTCATTCGGTCTGAATGCTACATGAGAAACATAAGCCAGATGACGGAACGGAGAGACCTAGGGTGTAGAAGATGATAACATGAATGATTCATCAGATTCGGATTCCTCTATATCCACTCATGTGATACTTCATTATACGATGAAAAGATCTATTTTTTTCTATATCATCATATACATCTAGAAAGCCGTATGCTTTGTAAGAAGCTTGTACAGTTTGGGAAGGGGTTTTTTTGATAAAAAAGAAGAATCTACTTCAACCGATATGCCTTTAGGCACGGCCATACATAACATAGAATTCACACATGGAAAAGGCGGACAATTAGCTAGAGCAGCAGGTGCTGTAGCGAGACTGATTGCAAAAGAGGGTAAATCAGCCACATTAAGATTACCATCTGGGGAGGTTCGTTTGATATCCCAAAACTGCTTAGCAACAATCGGACAAGTGGGTAATGTTGGGGCGAAGCTCAAGAGTTTGGGTAGAGCTGGATCGAAGTGTTGGCTAGGTAAGCGTCCTGTGGTAAGAGGAGTAGTTATGAACCCTGTGGACCATCCACACGGGGGCGGTGAAGGAAAAGCCCCAATTGGTAGAAAAAAACCCGCAACTCCTTGGGGTTATCCTGCGCTTGGAAGAAGAAGTAGGAAAAGGAGAAAATATAGTGATAGCTTGATTCTTCGTCGCCGTAAATAGGAATATTCCAAATCGAATTTTTGGAATTCGAAATAATGGGATGGGCGAACGACGGGAATTGAACCCGCGCATGGTGGATCCACAATCCACTGCCTTGATCCACTTGGCTACATCCGCCCCTTATCTAGCTAAAGAAAGTATTTTGTCTTTTTTCCATTCCGAATTATTGTATTGATTCTGACCTCGATACTTAGATCATTCTATTGGACATAGAATGACAATGAATCTTTTCCATGCAAAAAAAGGAGTAATCAGCTGTGATAGGTGAAAAAAAAAGGATTGTCAAAAAAAGGATTGTCAAAAAAAGGATTGTCAAAGAAAGAATTGTCAAAGAAAGAATTGTAGTAAAGAAAAGATTTGTAGCTAAGCATTTATCGGAAACATTTGAAAAAATCAAAAAGGGGGAGGAGAGAGAACTAATAGTCACTTGGTCTCGGGCATCAACTATTATACCCTCAATGGTTGGCCATACAATCGGTATTCATAATGGAAAGGAACATATACCTATTTATATAACAGATTCTATGAAAGGTCACAAATTGGGAGAATTCGCGCCTACCCGGGAGGACCCGATAGATGAAAGAAACGATAACGATAATAAATCTGTAATGAAGAATAAAAAAAAATAGGGATCAAACAAAGATTAAGGAGAAAGAATCTTATGAAAAATCTTAAAAAACTAGAGAATAACCCTATGAAAAAGAACTCAAGTTCAAGTAAAGGAGTCCAAGTTTTAACTCAACATATAGGTATTTCTGCTTCCAAAGCGCGAAGAATAATTGATCAGATTCGCGGACGTTCTTATGAAGAAACACTTACCATACTCAAATTCATGCCTTATCAAGCATCTTCTCTCATTTTCAAATTAGTGTATTCTGCAGCAAGAAATGCTAATCATAATATCGGTTTAAACAATGCTGAATTATTCATTAGTAAAGCCGAAGTCCATAGGAGTACTATTAGAAAAAAGACAAGACTCTGTGCTCAAGGACACAGTTATCCAATAAAAAGAATCACGTGTCTTATAACAATTGTACTAAAGGAAAAATCGAAATCTTTATTAGATTAATCTAAAATTTAGATATTAAATTAAAAAGATATGGATGAAAAAAATAAAATAAAATAGAAAATTATGGGACAAAAAACAAATCCACTTTGTTTAAGACTTGGTACAACCCACAGTCATCATTCTGTTTGGTTTGAAGAACCAAAAAAATATTCTACGAGTATACAAGAAGATCGAAAAATACGAAATTTTTTCAAGAATTATATACAAAAAAAAATCAAAGAATTTCTAAAAATTGCTAAAAAAGAATATTCACAAACAGAACTACAAGAATATTATTTAAAACAATTAACACAAGAAGAACTACAAGAATATTATTTAAGACAATTAAAATTAAAACAATTAAAACAAAAACAATTAAAACAAAAAAAGAAAAAGAATAAAAAGAAGAAAAAACATTATTTAAAAAAAAGTAAATTAAGTCGACCTCCCTTAGGCCTACCTCCCTCAGGCCTACCCCCCTTAGGCTTTGAAGGAATTATACGTATACAAATTGAAAAACAAGGAGTTAGAGCAAAAAAAACATTTGTACGAATCATAATCTATAGCGGATTGGTACCAAAATTCTTATTGAAAGGGGAAACACTGAAAGATTTCAAGGAAAATATAGAAAAACAAGAATTCTTCTATTCTATATACCCCACAAAATATCCCAGAAGACTTCGTATTCAACTCGTCGAATACGCTGAAGAACCACTTTATAGCCACCCTAATCTTATTGCAGAATTTATAGCTTTACAATTAAAACATAGAGTTCCGTTTAGAAAGACAATGAAAAAAGCTATTGATATAACTAAATCTACAGGTATAAAAGGAATCAAAATACAACTCGCAGGCCGTATCGACGGAAAAGATATCGCGCGTAAAGAAAGTAAAAGAAACGGTAAACTACCCCTACAAATAATTTGTACCAAAATGGATTATTATTCTCATACAATTCAAGCTGTCTACGGAGTTTTAGGCTTAAAAATTTGGATATTTAGAAAGTAGAATTAATAAAGTAGAAAAATTTGACTTTGTCTTTCCATATCCATTAAAGAAAAAAAAACAAAGAATTCAAATCGAATTAGTTAGGGTTAAATAAAAAAATGATTGACTCTATTAGTATAATTGCTATGCTTAGTGTGTGATTCGTTAGTTTTTTCTTTAAAATTTAAAAATAAGAATTGAAAAAGTCAACTAATCCTTACTAAAAACTTATTTTTTTTTAATCAAAAAAAAACCAACCTATTGCTTCGTATTATCAAGATCCCAAGAAAAAGTCACTATAATGATTTAAATATGAATAAATTCTATATTTATAGCAACTGAAATCTCTTCTTTTTTCTCTAATTCATAGAGAAAAAATCCGATTATTTATTTAAGTAAAAATAAAGGGATTTTTATAAAAGGAAAGGTGATAGAAAGAAAGAACAAGATATCAATGTTATATCATCCCAATATGTATGGTCTATAAATCACGTGATAAAAGAAAAAGCAGTGTAACAAAGCATCCATAATCAAAATTTGAATCTTAATCAAATATTCAATTCAAAAATACTGAAAAAAGAGAAATATTAATAAAATAAAAAAAAAAATAAAGAGTCCTGAGTTAATAAAACTAAAGAAATTGACTCAAAAACAAATTTTGTTGGAAGCTCCATTGCAGAGTTTGGGCCTAATCATGAATAGAGAAGCTATGGGAACGACAGAACCTTTGACTATATAGAATTATATTAAAAAAATTCTAAAAATTCATTAGGTGGGATGGCGGAACAAACTAAGAAAACATTTAATTATTTATTCTGAAAGTGATGAATCGAACCTACGAATGAAAGAAAAAAATGAAAAAGAAAACAGTCAATATTCGCCCGCGAAATAGCTTTTTATTTTTTTTTTATTCGCGAGGAGCCGGATGAGAAGAAATTCTCATGTCCTGTTTTGTAATAGAGATGAGATTCAAAAAAGAACCATCGACTATAACCCCAAAAAAACTAGATTTCGTAAACAACATAGAGGAAGAATGAAGGGAATATCTCGTCGAGGCAATTCGATTTCTTTTGGCAGATATGCTCTTCAAGCACTTGAACCTGCCTGGATTACAGCTAGACAAATAGAAGCAGGACGAAGGGCAATAACACGATATGTGCGTCGTGGTGCAAAAATATGGGTACGTATGTTTCCCGACAAACCTGTTACAATAAGGACTACGGAAACACGCATGGGTTCAGGTAAAGGAGATCCAAAATATTGGGTATGCGTTATTAAACCAGGTCGAATACTTTATGAAATGAGTGGAGTATCAGAAACTATTGCTAGAAGAGCTATCTCAATAGCTGCTCACAAAATGCCTATACAAACTCAATTTCTTATTTCAGAATAGAAATGTAGAGGAAGAAGGATAAAGTATTAAAGATTAAAAAGCAAGTGTAGGTTTATTTTTTTCTGGATAGAAAATATTTTTTATTTTATTTTTGTACTGAAATTTAGAAATAAAAAAAAAAAAGAAAGATATGATTCAACCTCAAACTATGTTGAATGTAGCAGATAACAGCGGTGCTCGCAAATTGATGTGTATTCGAATCATAGGAGCTAGTAATCAACGATATGCTCAAATTGGTAATGTTATTGTTGCTGTAATCAAAGAAGCAGTTCCCAATATGTCTCTAGAAAAATCTGAAGTAATTCGAGCTGTAATTGTACGGACATGTAAGGAATTCAAATGTGAAGATGGTATGATAATAAAATACGATGACAATGCAGCAGTTGTCATTGATCAAAAAGGAAATCCAAAAGGATCTAGGATTTTTGGTGCAATCACTGAAGAATTGAGAAAATTTCGTTTTACTAAAATTCTCTCATTAGCTCCTGATGTATTATAAAAACTAGTAATTGAGACTATTAACTAGTAAATGAGACTATTATATATTGGATATCTTAAATAGATGAAATTGGGGATTTTTTTAGGGTATATATTTGAAAAAATCAATAAAAAAAGGAAAACATGTTGATTACAAAAAAATTTGCGAGAATCCATAATTCAAATTTGTTATGAGTAAGGACACTATTTCCAATCTTATTACTTTGATAAGAAATGCTGACATGGCTAACAAAGAAACTGTTCCAGTACCGTCTACAAACATTACTGAAAGCATTGTTAAGATACTTTTAAGAGAAGGTTTTATTAAAAATGTTCGGAAACAAAAAAAAAATAACAAAAATTTCTTGATTTTAAGTCTACCTTTTTATAGAAAAAAAGGAATATATAGAACTAGTTTAAAACGTATAAGCCGACCCAGTTTTCGAATTTACTCGAAATATCAACGAATTCCTAAGCTTCTAGGTGGAATAGGAATTGTAATTCTGTCTACTTCTCGAGGTATAATAACAGATCGAGAAGCTCGACTTCAAAGAATTGGAGGAGAAATTTTATGTTATATATGGTAATTCTCATAAAAATAAAAAAGAAAACTCTCAGTAATGTCATTACTAAAAAAAATGATATTTTGAATCATTCAGTATACAAATTTCATGTGATTTCGAAAATTTCGCAAATATTATTTAACACTAAAGGAGGTGTACTATGAAAAATAAAAAAAAAAATAGTAGTCCTGGAAAAGAAAACAATGAACGATTTATTTATGAAGGAACAATTGTGGACCCAATCAAAGATATAATGTTCCACGTGCGCTTGGATCCTAGTAATAGAATCGTTCTGGGTTATCTCTCTGGTAAGATACGTCGTAACCGTATACGTGTATTACTGGGGGATAGAGTTAAGATCCTGATAAGTGAATTTGACCCAGAAAGAGGAAAGATTTTTTATAGATTTCCTCCTCAATCAAAAAAGAGTCGATTAAAAAGGGTTAAAAACGACCATCAAGCGATGGAGAATCCTACCTCTACTGAATCGACAGAAACCACAAATACAATAAGAAGCGATTCCTATAAATCAACAGATCAAAGGAATAGCTCTAAAGACACAACGCCTAACCAAGATTAGGCAAATTGGGTTAATGAGTCTTATTTTTACCAATAATTAAATAAAAGAATGGAGGTACTACTAAATGAAAAACTTCTTAGCCTATGTAGTGCAACAAATGGACGAACGTACATTCCGGGCCCGCTTGTGCGGGAGTGATAAAATCGTAGAATGCTATCTATCTTATGAACTGTTTCGTAACAGTACCCCTGTATTGGTGGGGGATCTCGTAATATTGCAATACAACGATGGTCTTAGACGCATAAAAAAAAGGTTTTATTATATCATTGAAGTGATATAATAAAGCTTTTTATATGCAACTATGATCGGGGTTAAACCAACAACTATTCATGATTCCATATGGAATATGGAATCAATTATATAATTTTCGAAAATAAAAAAGACTCTTATGATAAAACTTCGTTTGAGACGATGTGGGAAAAAGCAACGTGCGACTTGAAGGACATAATTTTCTGTGGATTTTTACATCTACCATTTTCTTTCTAGAGTAATGAAAATGCTTTTGGTTCGACATAATTTGTTCTGTTCAAAAACCCGTAAACAGTACATGATGAAGCTCGACGTTTGATTTTTTTATTTGTTCTATCAAATAAGGGAAAGAATCCAGGGTTAGTGAGAATTAACTTAATTTTATTTTAATTAATTGAAAGAAACTTTGTCAGTATATTCTTAACATCGAGATCAAAAAAAATCCAATTCAAACAATAAAAAAAAATAAAAGAGAGAAAGTGAAATTGTTGGAAATTGGTAAAACTCTTTTGATTTTAAGGTGGAATGGAAGTGAATCCTTCAGATTTTATTCATAAGTAAAAGGAAATCACAAAAAAGGGGTGTTGCTTTCCCTTTTACTATCGTTAATGAAATTCAGAAAATGATATCTGAATCAAAACCTATGTAACAGTGAATCCTTCAGATTTTATTCAAAAGTATAAGGAAATCACAAAAAAGGGGTGTTGCTTTCCCTTTTACTATCTACTATCAGATTTTATTCAAAAGTATAAGGAAATCACAAAAAAGGGGTGTTGCTTTCCCTTTTACTATCTACTCTACTATACGTTAATGAAATTCAGAAAATGATATCTGAATCAAAACGTAAATAACTTGGATCTTAAATGAATATTTCTATTCTTGAATTGGAGGTCGTTTATGCGATACTTCTTAGCTTGCATAGTCGAGCAGGTGGACGAACGTACATTCCGGGCCCGCTTGTGCGGGATTGATAAAATCGTAAAATGCTATCTATCTTATGAACTGTTTCGTAACAGTACCCCTGTATTGGTGGGGGATCTCGTAATATTGCAATACAACGATGGTCTTAGACGCATAAAAAAAAGGTTTTATTATATCATTGAAGTGATATAATAAAGCTTTTTATATGCAACTATGATCGGGGTTAAACCAACAACTATTCATGATTCCATATGGAATATGGAATCAATTATATAATTTTCGAAAATAAAAAAGACTCTTATGATAAAACTTCGTTTGAGACGATGTGGGAAAAAGCAACGTGCGACTTGAAGGACATAATTTTCTGTGGATTTTTACATCTACCATTTTCTTTCTAGAGTAATGAAAATGCTTTTGGTTCGACATAATTTGTTCTGTTCAAAAACCCGTAAACAGTACATGATGAAGCTCGACGTTTGATTTTTTTATTTGTTCTATCAAATAAGGGAAAGAATCCAGGGTTAGTGAGAATTAACTTAATTTTATTTTAATTAATTGAAAGAAACTTTGTCAGTATATTCTTAACATCGAGATCAAAAAAAATCCAATTCAAACAATAAAAAAAAATAAAAGAGAGAAAGTGAAATTGTTGGAAATTGGTAAAACTCTTTTGATTTTAAGGTGGAATGGAAGTGAATCCTTCAGATTTTATTCATAAGTAAAAGGAAATCACAAAAAAGGGGTGTTGCTTTCCCTTTGACAAGGAATAAATATCTCCAAAGTAATGTATAAACCTAAAGATTCCAAAAAGAAAATATAAAGGATTCCGGAACAAGAAAATACTTCGTTGAAATTATCTCAACAATGTAATTGGATCATTTTAATCTAAATATCTTTCTTAGAGATAAAACAAACAAAAGAGTTTATAGACAGCTCAAGAAATTTCTTCATAAAGATTTTCCTTTGAACTTTCTCAAAATTATTTAACTTGAGTCATGAGTCAAAATGATATTTTTTTCTATAACGAAAAGGAAAAAGGAACTCTATTTGAATCATAGTCTAATTCATGATTTTTTGAACCCATTTTCCATTCTATAGATAAATTTAAATCATTTTTCTTGAGCCGTATGAGGTGAAAATTTCACATACGTTTCTAGGGAGGCTTTTTTTATCTATATCTATCCCAATGAGCCATCTATCGAATCGTTGCAACTGATGCTCAGTCCCGAAGAGAAGGAAAAGATCTTGGAAAAGTAGGTTTTTATGATCCAATAAATAAAAAAACTTATTTAAATTTTTCTGCTATTCTTTTTTTCCTTAAAAAAGGTGCTCAACCTACAGAGACTGTTTATGATATATTAACAAGGGCAGAATTTTTTAAAGAAAGAAGTTTGGGTTAATGAAAGCAAGGAAAGAACAAAATTTCGAAATATAAAAATCAAAAAAGATATACCATTTAAGTAGGAGAAAAGGATTAATAAGGTATGATTAGATAAGGTTTTATCTTAATAAGATATGATTCGATTATAAATAATATGATATTTATATTGAATAATAGAAATATTCAAATTTTCTATTTTTATTTTATCTTTTGACACGTAAGCGAATATTTTCATGAATTACCTATCTATGTTAATGAAATTCAGAAAATGATATCTGAATCAAAACCTATGTAACAGTGAATCCTTCAGATTTTATTCATATCGACTATGTAAGCTAAGAAGTATCGCATAAACGACCTCCTATTCAAGAATTCAAAAGTATAAGAAAATCACAAAAAAGGGGTGTTGCTTTCCCTTTTACTATCTACTATCAGATTTTATTCAAAAGTATAAGGAAATCACAAAAAAGGGGTGTTGCTTTCCCTTTTACTATCTACTATCAGATTTTATTCAAAAGTATAAGGAAATCACAAAAAAGGGGTGTTGCTTTCCCTTTTACTATCTACTCTACTATACGTTAATGAAATTCAGAAAATGATATCTGAATCAAAACGTAAATAACTTGGATCTTAAATGAATATTTCTATTCTTGAATTTGGGAGTCGTTATGGCATTGATACTAGCCAAGGTCATGCACCAATTTAGCGAACAAACATTCTGCGCACGCGTGTATCTGACTCGTGAATTTTTAGTATGTCATCTCTCTAATGAGATATATCGTAACAGGACCCCTGTATTAGTTGGAAATCTAGTAGTGCTACAATACAAGGCGAATAAATCTAAAAATAAAAAGTTGTATTATATCATTGAAGTAATAAAATAAAGCTCTTTTTATGCAACACCTGGGGGGTTTAGGGATGAAAGGCGGGAACGTATACAGAAAAGATAGTTCTTTTCTATTATTCCCCTTATTTTCAGTTAAGTTAATCCCCTCCGAGGGGATTACGGCTCTATGAGTCGTGATGAATTTTGAGCACCAGCCCTACATTGGAGGTATCGAGAAGAAATTGGAATGTAATAATATAGATTCATAAAATAAAGAAGAAAAGGTTCTCTATTGATTCTATCCCTATGGGATAGAAGAAGAAAAATCGAAATGAAATCAAGAATCCAGGAAAAAGGGGAAATCAAAAAAAAATGAATCAAAAAAAGTTTTCATTTAAATAAACCGATGAAAAAGAAGAAAAATGGTAGAAAGTATTTTGTTTTTCTAGGAACAGCAGTAAACAAATTCAACGAGAGCATGTTCCACGTACGTTTAGATCATAGTCGTTCTGTCTTATCTCTCTGCTAATATGCGTCATAATCATATACGTGTATTGCTGAGAGATAGAGTCAAGAAAAATAGATGAGTCTTATTTTTTCCCAATAAATGAAACAAAGAAAAAAGATAATACATAAGAAATATGAAAATTGGAGCATCAGTTCGTAAAATTTGTAAAAGATGTCGATTAGTTCGTAGACGTAAACAACTTACGGTGATTTGTCCCAATCTGAAACATAAAAAAAGGCAAGGTTAATCTTTCTCATTAAAAAAAACCTTCCTTTATAAATTCTTAATCACTTTGTTCAACAATTTTATCGATACAGGAAAAAAGGAAAAAGTTTTTTTATTGCTGCAATGGTACTATCAATAATTATATTAATTATATTGTTTTAATAAAGAACAGTGAAGAATTTAAAAAATGGAAAGAGAGGGATTCGAACCCTCGGTAAACAAAAGCCTACATAGCAGTTCCAATGCTACGCCTTCAACCACTCGGCCATCTCTCCTAATATTATAATCTCTATATATTATATATATATATTTTCTATATTTTTTGATGAAAAACTGAGTGAATGGGGAGTTTTCTTATTACTAAAAGGTTTCATAAGAATAAATAATACCTTTCCAGTTTTCTATTTTCTTTTAAAGAAAATACTCCGCGGATCTATTTTTAAATAGATAATCGTCCCATGAATTTTTTATTTCAAATTTTTAGATTTATGATGTGGCATATTTATTATGCCACATATTATGCAAATAAAACATATAATTAATATTTGGAAGATTTATTTTATGATGAAAAGATTTTTCCTTTGTTTGAATTCTAACCAAAAAAACTTCTTGAATTATCTACATAACATAGTCAAATAAAATCTTTTTTTATTTTATTGAACTTAAATGAAACAAAACCTAGTCTTTTTTTTTTTTACGTAATTTTTGACTTTATATTTACTTTGTTGTTAAGATCATTTTCTCGAGGGGTAATGAAAAGAATTATATAACGGATTAGTAATTATGCCTAGATCGCGTATAAATGGGAATTTTATAGATAAGACCTTTTCAATTTTAGCCAATATATTGTTGGGAATAATTCCAACAACTTCAGGAGAAAAAAAGGCATTTACCTATTACAGAGATGGTGTGATTTGATTCTTTTTTCTTGTTTTTTTAGCCTGTAGTTAAGTCTTACAAGAAATTAAGTCTTACAAGAAAAACGTATTGCGGGATAGAAAAAACCTAATAATGAAAAGAAACCTACGCTTGGTGAAGGTAAAGTTTGTGAGGGTAAAACAATAAATCCCTTCTGTCGTGTATCCTCGATTGATGCAATCTCAGATGCTTTAATCATCCATTTGAGCATTGAGCAAAAGATTAAACCCATAGGTTTCTTCGTATTGCGGGTAAATCCTACTCTACTAAATACCCTATTAAGTATAGGGAAAAAGCACTACACTTAGAAATCAACAAAACAAAAACTTTGTTCGAAATAACCCTTTTCCTTATTAAGTATCGGGACTAAAAAGAATGGTTGGGACAACAAACATCCATTTCGTTCGTACTTTGGATACCCATAAAACCATAAAAGATCGTTGAAGTAACTAATTCCCAGAAACAGAAAGCGTTAATAACAAAGAAATTATTGGAGTTACCTCTTTCATTTCATCGACTACTAATATGTATTCATTTCATCTACTACTAAATATATAGTAGTAATATGAAGAGTTGGTGTTAAGAAAAAACCTCTGATGAGAAGGTTGACTAGAGATTTCTAGTAAAAATACTAGCTTCTTTCAGTTCATAATAAGATGAGAATAGTTTGATTTTAATTCAAAAGATTTTTTCTTAAGTATTATGTACAGAAGGTAGGAGCCGTATGAAATGAAAATATCATGTACGGTTCTGGAACGGAGACCTTTTCAATAGACTGAACGACCGTAACGAATGTTGGCTCAATCCGAGGGAAATTATGCAGAAGCTTTACAGAATTATTATGAAGCTACGCGACCAGAAATGGATCCTTATGACCGAAGTTATATACTCTATAACATAGGCCTTATACATACAAGCAATGGAGAGCATACAAAAGCTTTGGAATATTATTTTCGAGCACTAGAACGAAATCCTTTTTTACCGCAAGCTTTTAATAATATGGCTGTGATCTGTCATTACGTGCGACTATCTCTACTATAGAAAAAAAAGAAATTAGCTAGTATCTACTAGATAAAATAGGATTTCTACATAGAAATCGTCAAAAACAACGATTTTTATCAGCTGTAGGAAATAAACAGATTTCACGAAAATCAAAATAGGTAGAAAAAAGCCTCTACTTTTTATTCTATGGATAAAAAATCAAATTAATAGAGGAAGCATCGTAAAGATCAATTAGCGAGCTATTGTGTCGATAAAGTTAAGAACTGCTTACTTATGCCATAATAGGGGACATTAAGTTAGGAATCCACTTATGTAATAGAGTTGATCCACTAAGATATTAAGCAGCGGTGTAGTTTTAGATCCCAAAGATAGTAAGTCTTTTTTCTTATTGAGAAAATTCATTTTCAAAGATTCTATAGCAATTTTCTATATGAAAACGAGATAGTTACCTCTCAGAAAATCATAAAAACATATTTATGAGCTATATATGCTTTATTCTTCTGAAGGTGGGAAGAAAAGAAAAAACTGATTGATTATTAACGAAATCAGAGTTTGAAACTTACTGTAATTAACTTTTTCTTTTTTTATAATTAACAAAAAAAAAAAAAAATGGAGAGAAATTGAATTATCCAATATAGAAGAAATCAGGATAAAAGAAATCAGAATAGATAGAAAAGAAAGAATAGATTACTGAGCCGTATGAGGTAGGAAACTCTCAAGTACAGTTCTAAGGGAAAGAATTTTCTATTCCGACCGGGGAGAAAAGGCCATTCTAGAAAGCGATTCTGAAATTGCAGAGGCTTGGTCCAATCAAGCTGCTGAGTATTGGAAACAAGCTATAGCGCTTACTCCAAGCAATTATATTGAAGCACATAATTGGTTGAAGATTACAAAACGTTTCGAACTTAAATAAGAAACGATTACTCTATATTTTTATTTTGAATTCACATTCAATTCATTAAAATGAATTTTATTTTTCTTATTTATTAGAAAATAAAAAGATATAAAATAAAAAGAAACCCATTAAAGAAATAAAATTGATTAAGAAGATCTAATCAAGAATTTGATTATAGCCTTTCCTCGAATATTTTTTTTATGTATTTGAAACTCGAATTTTCCTTTTTTTTTAGTTTATCCCAATTCCTGTATGATTCAAGAAAATCTGCTTGCTTAATTTGAGAATTTTATTTGAGAATATGCTAATTTCTGTTTCCTTGTTCAAGTGCATCAAAATATTTTCAAAAATGGAATTCAATTTTATATTTTTACGCATACCAAGAATACCTTATCACCGTGTTTTAGACGAAAAACCGACTATTGCGAATTTGTAAACTGTATGATATAATCAAGATCGAATTCATTGTTTAAGAATGGGAAGAAAAGCAAGAATCGTAGTTGGGAAGGTTCTAGTAGCAAAAGTCATTGGAATCGATATTTGATATATTGGAATAATGTGTTTTGTTATTGATTGACCCTAGACGGATAAAAGAATAACTGAAAGAAAAAAATCGAATCTATTAGTTATTTGCAAAAATTAGGATAAAAAATATATGCCAATACCAAGAATACCTTATCGTGATTACGATGATGATTTAGATCGTAATGTTAATGTTTTAGATAAAAAACCGATTTGGATTGACATTTACGAACGACTTTACATAGACAGAACACTCTTTCTATGCAAAGAAATTACGACACCTTTCGCCAATCGGTTCATCGCTCTCTTGTTACTGCTGAATGAGGAAACTGATGATTATAATGATACTGATATATATATATATATAAACTCTCTTGGTGGAGACGCACACCAATCAATAGCCATTTATGATATTATAAAAGTTATGTTACCTGATGTGTGTACAATAGCTATGGGATTAGCTGCATCAGGAGCATCTTTGATCCTGGCCGGAGGAACAATTACTAGACGGGTAGCATACCCTAACGCTAGGATTTTGATTCACCAACCTAGAAGTGTC